CATAGAAAAGCAGGATGTCCATGACGTGTACGTGTCGGATGAACCAAATCCTCGTTGAATTTTATTTTTCCATTAGAAGGGGCTCGCACATGTTCTGCAGTACCCCCTGTGAATACTCCGCCGGTATGAAAAGTTCTTAATGTTAATTGAGTGCCCGGTTCTCCAATAGATTGACCTGCAATAATACCTACAGCTTCTCCCAATTCGACCAGGTCGTCATGAGCTGGACTTCGGCCATAACATAATTGACAAATCCACGACGTACTCCTACAAGTAAAGGGAGTTCGAATAGAGATTGGTTGTGCTCTAAAAGTTATGAATCTATTGACAAGTCCAACTCCAATATCTTGATTTCTAGTAGCAATGCATCGCGAACCTATATATACATGATCTGCTAATACACGCCCAATTAATGTTTGGATAAAAATCCTGTCCGCCATCATTCCATTTCGAGGACTTACAGAAATACCTCGGACGGTGCCGCAATCTGTTCGACGTACAACAATGTGTTGAACTACTTCAACAAGTCTGCGCGTGAGATATCCTGCATCTGATGTTCGGATAGCGGTATCCACAACTCCTTTACGGGCTCCGTAACAAGAAATAATATATTCTGTTAAAGAGAGTCCTTCGCGTAAATTGCTTTGAATGGGTAAATCAATCATTTGCCCTTGGGGATCCGACATTAATCCTCTCATACCTACTAATTGATGTACCTGAGATGCATTTCCTCTGGCTCCCGAAAAAGACATTATATGGACTGGATTAAAAGGATCGGTCATCCGAAAATTAGGATTCATTTCTTGTCGCAAATATTCACTTGTGGCATACCAGATCTCGATCGATTGACGTAATTTTTCTACCGCGTGTACATTCCCATAATGATGGTGTTTTTCCAAAATAAAACTTTGTTGTTCAGCGTCTTGAACTAGCCATCTTTTAGAAGGTATTGTTAAAAGATCATCAATTCCTAATGAAATGGATGCGGCGGTAGCTTGTCGGAAACCCAGAGTCTTTACTTGATCCAGGATATGTGATGTATATCCTATTCCATAGTGATCAATAAATCGACTAATAAGTCGTTTCATGGCAGTTCCGTCTATCATTTTATTGTGAAAGACCTGAGTGGGCCGTTCTGCCATCAGTACCTCCATATTGCGCTGAGTAGAATTTGACAATGGGTTTGAGTCAGTGATTGTAAAACTTCCTTTTCTAGATCTTGATTCACGTATAAATTCCGCAATTGCAATTATAGTCCTAGTTAACCCGGTGAGACTCGAATTCCCCCTGGTAGCATAGAATTACAACAGCCCTGCCAAAACCCCTGTATGGCTTCTTCTATTTCTCGATAAAGAGAAATATGACCGAGAGTGGTTCGAATATATATATAAAGAATTTCTTTTTTTATACTTCTTACTATTAGATAGTGTCCATAAATCTCATAATAGGTCCCCAAAGATTCATAGTGAATTTCGATGGGAATTTCTCTTGCAGCAATAACGCGTTGATCTAGTCGCCACCGCAGCCACAAGGGACTACCTAAATTGATGCGTTTTTGCCGATAAGCTCCAATTGCATCATAGGCATTAGAAAAAAAAGGTTCTTTTTTTTTTGTATACTTATAGTTATTATCTTCATTTTGATAGTTTATACGATTACATGGATTATACCTATTTACACAAATACCCCGACGATTTCCACTCGTTAAGAAATAGAGTCCACTAAGCATATCTTGAGTTGGTGCAGAAATGGGATCTCCAATAGTTGGAGACAAAAGATTCATATGAGAAAACATAAGTAAACGTGCCTCTGCTTGAGCCTCCAAAGATAAAGGCACATGAACAGCCATTTGATCCCCGTCAAAGTCTGCATTGAAGCCCTTACAAACTAATGGATGTAAACAAATAGCACGCCCTTCCACTAAAATGGGCAGGAATGCCTGTATGCCTAATCTATGCAGAGTAGGCGCTCTATTCAGCAATACAGGATGGTCATCCAGAATTTCCTGAAGTATTTCCCATACAATCGGTTTTTTTTTTCGAATTTGACTTTTAGCAACTCCGATGTTCGAAGCAAGATGTTTTCTAATTAGGTCACGAATTACAAATGCCTGGAAAAGTTCTATTGCTATTTCGCGAGGCAATCCACATCGATGTAATGAAAGTGAAGGGCCCACGACAATCACTGACCGCCCTGAATAATCAACCCGTTTACCAAGCAAAGTCTCGCGAACTCTTCCTTCTTTGCCTTCAATTACATCTGAAAGAGACTTGTAAACTCTATTATGATCATCCCTCATCGGTTGTCCGCAGATTCCATTATCAAGAAGTGCATCCACGGCTTCTTGCAGCAATTTTTCCTGAGATATTATTAATTCTTCTGGCGTAGCTATACTTGTTGTTAATAGATCTGTAAGAGTATTATTCCGATAGATAATTCTTCTATAGATTTCATTAATATCCGAGGTCACTAGTTTATCCTCATCTATATGATAGATTGG